GTGGATATAGGGATTTTAAAAATACGTCTTAAGGACCAATGGTTAACGATGGCTCTAATGGGTGGTTTTGCTAGAATAGGCAATAATGAGATCACTGTTTTAGTAAATGATGCGGAAAAGGGGAGTGATATTGATCTAAAGGAAGCTCAGAAAACTCTTGAAATAGCAGAAGTTAATTTGAGAAAAGCTGAAGGAAAGAGACAAATAATTGAGGCAAATCTAGCTCTCCGACGAGCTAGGACAAGAGTAGAAGCTGTCAATGCGATTTCCTAACTAGTTGGTGCGTTCGGATAATCAAAAGAAATTCTGTTTCTAAACCCTATTTGGATTGGATTCTGTCGAGTGAATCCAATCAAGCAGAATCCAATTTTGATACAACGCAGTTCAAAACGGAAATAAATAAGTAAATAAATGGGTCAAAAAAAACTTATTAGATACCGTTGACTCCGGTATCTGATAAGTTCTACCTACTATTGGATTTGAACCAATGACTCCCGCCGTATGAAAGCGATACTCTAACCACTGAGTTAAGTAGGTCATTTATCATCCTAAAGAAAACCAAATGGGACCCATCCCGTCGATGGATTATAAATATCATATTATTTCTAAGCAATACTAATCTAAGCAAGACTACTCAAAAATTGAAAATGTTGGATCATAGAATATTCATATTAATCTTGACAAGAAATTATATACATGATAAAATATGCATCACAAGCACTAAGTAAGGGCTATAGCTCAGTTGGTAGAGCACCTCGTTTACACGCGCGCCAATGTTTTTCAGGGGAGTCCATCATACAATCAATTTTTTTTGATCTTATTGAGAAATCGATGTCTTACTCCATAACTTTGAGGGAACAATAGCCTGACAAAAGGTTCGGTCCAGTTTGGGTGCCCCGTTTAGGTACCAAACAGACCCATCATTGATTTGAGATATTGATAAGGTAAATACCAGTACATTCAATGCTAGGCATAATGAGTATAAGGCGCTCCAAAAATCTCTTTTCGTCCTATGAACTTGAAGGTGTATGAAGTTTCATATTTTATTTTTGAAGCTGAACGATAGAGACTTTATTTAACTAAAAATGATCGAGGCCATAGGCATACCTACGTCAAGATAACCCCACCTTTGAAACACTTTGGTAGTGCTCCTGGATCAGAATCCCAAATAATGAATCAGAGCACATGGAGCCATCTCCTTATCTTATTTTTCTGTCAAGAAAAAATATGGCGGATTGGCTGATATTTCTATCAGTTAATGAAAGAGCCCAATGCAAAAAAAAATGCATGTTGGGTCTTTGAAACAGTTCAGATCATTTTGATAATAATAAGTTTGGTCTGTTTTACCGAGAAAGTCTACGGTTCGAGTCCGTATAGCCCTAGAGTCCCATAAAATGAAAATGATATATACAAAAATTATTTGTATATATCATTTTCATTTCTTCATTCTTGTTTGTTGCTTGTAACTTACCGGTGGGTTCATCGAAACCAAATGATTCCTAGAAAATCACTCAAATGATTCCTAGAAAATCACTCATGGGAATCATTTCAATTTAAAGAAGAAAAGAAAACGGAAAGAAAAACACATTTCAAGAATCTTCGGAGGGAAATTCCATATGAAATTTCCTGTCCACAATCAAGGGGAGTGATATTCCCTTTCTTTGGTATACCTAACCTTAATGAATTTAAGAAGTCAAAATAATGACACGAGCCTGTTGAAAAACCCCAAAGAATAATTCACATAGATCTAGGGAATAACCTGATCTATTTGTGGACAAGCCAAAGTTTGTTGAAAAACAAATATCTTTGCTAAGTTTCATTTTAAACAATTTTAAATAAGCTTTTTCTTCGTATACCTTACCTGGACCTAGCGAAGCACAACAAAAAGGTGATGGTCTTCTTTTTCTGTATTCAATCAAGAGAAAAACCTAACCAGATTTTAATAATAATAAACGGAATATACCAACATCAACACTAAGATTCAGATATTTGAAACCCTGAGATGAAAATACCTATCCATTCTCTTCCATTTGAATACTTGTTAGATTCAAAGAAAAAAAAATGACAAAAAAACTCCTGATTCTATTTCGATTCCTAAAAAAATCGAAATCTATAAATCCAATTTTTCTGAAAAAACATTTCAAATAATCATAAGTGCGAAATTCTTAAACACGAAATAGAATTCTTATTTGAATTTCATTTGGAAGTCGCTTTCTTTAGCAAGAATCCTAGGCGAAAACAAGATAATTTGTCTAAGCGTAATAGTTAGAGTTATACTAACTAAAGAAATGAAAGAAAATCAAAATAAAAAAAAAAATGAAGTAGACTGGAAATAGGATCCTCAGTCGATAAATCTGGAAATGAGATATGTCCCCGTAATAAACAAAGGAAATTAGATTATTTGGTCAAAATTCAAAATGAATTCTTGTTTTTGACTAAACAGTTGTGGATGACTTGACAACTTCAATTCGAATCGACCAATCCGGTATATTTTCCACGT